AAAGAAAAGGTGACTATCAACTAAATGAAAGATCTGCTTCGTTGCACTACCTTAACTGAATCAAGACAAGCGCTTATTTCGTTCTTGCTTGCTTTCATTCTGTTATGAGAGAGAGCTGCTATACGTCTATTCTCTTTAGACAAATGACTGTCCGCCTTTCCCTTCCCTCAAGAGCTAAATCGACTGCGGATCTTAGCAGCATCGCTTATTCCTCCAACGGCTTCTTATTAAATAGAAATAGCATCGGAGTCGTTCACAAGAACTGACTATTCTCTTTCGAAACCTAGAAAGCAAGAAAGAGAAGTTCTTTAATTAAGCAGAAGTGATCAACGAAGACCTAAAAGCAGTTATGTTATATAAAGCACTGCTGCCATTTCCTTTGCTACCGGCTTCTTTCAGTCCTAAAGTCAATCAAGAAGGTAATCCATCTTTCCGGCTTAGCCGAACTTCTCACCTGGTATGTCCTGGATGCCCTACCAGAGGAATCCTGGAGTTACTGAAGGATATTTTGATTCAAGCTCTGAACAAAAGCTCATTCTTTTTTCTATTGTACCCTCATCGGCATCTCCTTACGCTGATTCAATAGCAGCTGGATTGTGAACAAGAGCTGAAACACGTGAAAGCTCAAAGCTACTGGTTCTGTCATACTCTATTCTAGTTCTTTCTACTCTCGAGTTACCTTTCGAGCAGGCTCAGAAAAAGAAGAAGCCCACGGAGCGGTAGCAGCTACTTCTTCTGCTTCTTCGGTTGTTGCCGCCTAATTAGCTACGATCAATGAAAATCTCGTAAGAGAAGAAAGAAGAGTCAGCATACGACCCTTATTGATAGGCGCGGTCTTCTTCGATCGTTCCACTTCGGAAGTCAAGGAAGAATCCTGGTTCAGTTAATAGATGCAGCGAATTAATGAAGGCTAATATCTCGCCGAAAGGTGAGAGGGGTGCTTTTTGGTATTCAAACCTATTGGTCCCAAATCTTTCTGCTCCCTAAAAATATTTTGAAGGAAATGGAAACACATTGTAGGGTCTTTCTCTGGACTGGTCAGGCTGGTTTCTCTAAGAAACCAAAGCTCTCTTAGAGATCCCATCTTTTCCTGTCCACAAGAAGGATCTACAAGCAGATTGGATGATTTTGAGGACTTTTTGTGGTATCAGGAACACCCGACTCCAGTAGGTTTGAACCCCAAATAAGACAGATTTGATTAATTGAAGTCTCCCAGCATAAGAAAGCAGTTTAGCAGACCAGCTTTCAATCCTAGCCAAGATCTTCTTAATCAGAGGCTGACACTGCATGATGGAGAGCTTTTTGGAGTCCAAGGGGACCCCCCAGTACTTAAAAGGGAAAGCACCCTTGCTAAAGCCAAACTGCTCCAAAATAAATGGAGCTCTTAGTTTGGTTAGCCTTTAAACCAGAAGCCTCAGAAAAACAGGAGAAAGCATCCATCAAGTGCTGAACTGACTGAAGGTCACCTCTAGCAAAAAGTCAGAAGTCATCCGCAAAAATAACACAAGGTAATATATTGGGAGACACTTAAGGTAATTGCAGCTGGATAAGTCAGATAGACTCAGTTATAAGTTTGGGTGAGATTCATCTTCTTACACCTAGGATGAAAGTGAAACCCCTGCTTATCCTTGAGCCCCATAAGGCATCTATTCAAATACTCCATACAAAGAACAAACAAATAGGGAGAGATAGGGTCTCCCTGTCTAAGACCTTTCCTACCAGCAAAAGGGATAGTGAGCTCCCCATTTACATTAAAAGAGTAGGAGACAGTAGTAAGACAAGCCATAATCCAAGTTAAAAACTGGTAGGGAAAACCCATCTCTAACATAAGGAACTTGACAAAAGGCCACTCCACAGAGTCATAAGCCTTTTATCAATCTTGATCATACACCTGGGGGAGATATTCTTTCTTCCATAACCTTTAACCAGTTCATGACTTAGGATGATATTATCAAATATTACTCTGCCTTTAAAAAAAGCAGATTGACAATCCCCAATGACACTACTCAGAACAGATTGCATTCTGTTAGCCAAGACTTTAGAGAGAATCTTATAGAGGACAGAGCAGCATGCAATTGGACGAAACTCTTTAACATTACAAGCATTTTCAGTCTTAGGAATTAAAGTGACATAAGTACAGTTCACTTGTTTAGGCATCTTACCAGAGAGGAATAAGTTCTGGACAGCTGCAATAACACTAGGGCCCACCCCAAGCTTGCTTAAAAAAGTAAACATTATAACCATCCAATCCAGGGGCCTTACAAGAATCCATACCAACATCAGAAATCTCTTTGGCAGAGAAAGGCAAACAGAGAGTATCCTGGTCTTGAGGAGACAAAACACTCCCCCTCAGAACAATAGATCTGTCCACCATGGGCAAAGATGGAGCAGCAGATCCCATAAGGCCCCGATAGAAAAGCAAAATCTCCTGCTTGACCTGTTCTTGGTTGACACACCTGGAACCATCCTGCCTAAGAAGAAGTTTGATAGCTTTTTGGGAACTTCTTTCCTTTGGAAAGGCGGCGGGGGAAGAGAAAGATTAGCTGAAATAGCTGCGCTGCGTTGAAAACAAGGGATAGCTAACTGCGAAAAGCTAATCCATATTCATTGTTAGGACTTAGCCTTTAATCAGCTCTTCGAACTTAGTCTATCAACTTGACTTGGTTCTTCTCCTCTGCGTCTATCGACCCTACAATAATCTTGTGTTTAGGGACTGCTGATCTGTTCCGGATAAACCTTTGCCACCTGAAGTGTCTACCATGTTCTATTAGTTGCTGGTAAACCTTCTTTATGCTGTATTTCCAACTAATGTCCACATGTTGATTTTGCAGTTTTTCCTTTACAGAACAAACCTTCTTCCAATACCAGCTTGAGTTAGCAGGTGGGGTGTAGGTGTCCCATTGGTGCTCCTGAATAGAAATTGCATGAATCCATTTCACCCACAAATAGTACTAATGGCCCATACATGTTTGCCCATAGCAGCAATGTTCCAAGAATGGATGTCCCTGATATTAAGACCCCCTTCCTTTTTGGATTTACACACTTCTTTCCAAGCCACTAAGTTAGGGCTCTGCTTCAGGTCAGAACCATGCCACAAAAAATTTATACAGGCCTGCTCTACATCCTTCAGCACTTTTTTAGGCAAAACCATTATTTGTGCCCAGTAGATATGGAGACTCAAGAATACTGTTTCAATCAATTTCACCCTGCCTGCATAGGAGAAGTTCCTAGTGCTCCAAGTCCTGACTGAGCCTAGCTGAAATCTTATCCAACAAATGTTCACATTCCCCAGCTGAAATCCTCTTAGAACATCTTGGAATCCCAAATATCGAAAAGGGAACTTGCCAATACTAAAACCAGACATGTCCTTGATCCTCCCAATATCGTCCTCCTCCATACCACAACAAAATATCTCAGATTTGGAAGGGCTAACCTGCAATCCTGAGCTGTCAGCAAAAAGCGGAAAGCCCCTCACCAACATACATACTGACCTATACTCTCCCTTACTACATAAGATAATATCATCCATAAATGAGTGAGCCCAACTGCTTGGCATCTAGGGTGGAAGCCAAAACCCTCTTGCTTGCTGACATACTTCAAAGTCCTAGACAGGTACTCAACACGGCGAACAAACAAGAGAGGGGACATGGGATCTAACACAAACCATGATGAGATTAATAAAAGCTGTAGGAAACTTAAGCTCTTCCAAAATTTCTTCCAAAAAATCCCAACTCACAGTGTCATATCATAAGCTTTCCTCAAATCCAATTTCATAACGCAACCTGGTTTTGCCTGCTTTCTTCCATAATCCTTCACCAAGTCCTGACAAATCATGATATTATGGGCAATGTACCTCCCATGAACAAAACCACTTTGATTTTCAGCAATGAGTTCTGGAAGTACCAGTCTTAATCTCTCACAAATGATTTTGGAGATGCTCTTGTATATAACATTACAGCAGGAAATAGGTCTAAAGTTAGTCACAATATCTGGGCATTTACCCTTTGGGACTAAGGTAATGACAGTATTGTTAACCTCCTTGAGCAGCTTCCCTGTGTGAAAGAAGGACATAACAGCTTCTGTGACCTCAGGCCCAATTATATGCCAGCAATCTTTATAGAAATGGGCTCCAAAACCATCAGGTCCTGGAGATTTTGATCCTGGTATGGATTTGAAAGCTACTTCCACTTCTGAGGCAGTAACAGGGATGAGCAGTACCTGTTCCAACTCAGAGTTAATACTAGGCCCTCCTGAAGAATTCTCTTGTTCACCTTAGTTCTTTCAGTAACCTCTCCTAGTAAATGTTGATAGTACTCCTGGAAAGCCTCTGGAACCTTATCAGGGTCATGCACCCAAGCACCATTCTCTTTAATACTGAAAACCTTGTTCTGTAGTCTTCTCTGCTTAATAGATGCATGGAAAAGAGTAGTATTTTCATCTCCATCCCTCACCCGCTTAGCTTTTTGTTGGAGAAAACTTTGATAGGCCTTATGCACAGAAATGTAAGCCATTCTTGCCTCAACCCGCTCAGAAGCATAAGACTCATTAGAAGGATTAGCATGAAGCTTCTCTTGGCAGTTCATAAGGTGAAGTCTAGCTTGCTCATCCTGGACTTGAATGTCTTGGAAGCCTTTCCTGTTCAGATCTTTGAAGACAACCCCAAGGCCATCAACCTTTTGGCTCAAGTTATAGAAGTCATTCCATAAAGCCTCCCTATCATTGCTGTCATTATGAGCATAGACTATAGAGCAGTCAAACCCAGCAGTAGCATGTATTGGGCTAACAAAACAGTGAATCATCTGACTAGAGACATGAATGATGTTGAGTGAAAAAGAATTAGGATTCCACCCAATAAAAATCCTGCCACTATCCTGAGCAACAGAGTTAGAGGTAAAACAATACCCTTGAAAAAGACTCAGATAAAAGGCCCCCATGTTCCTAGCCTTTCTCTTAGTTTCAAGGAGGCAAATAAGGCCACTAGGATAGCAGTTGAGGAAAGATTTTTTATCCCTTTGCTTCCTAGGACTATTTGCCCCCCTAACATTCCATACTATTATTCTATCCATTAGGAATTGGGAGGCCCTTCCCCTCCCCATCTTCCTGTGTAACCTGCATTCCTTCCCCAGATGCTAAGACTTGGAAGGTGTTTGAGACTGGTGTAGCAGGTGTCTGTGTCTTGAGAGGGCTCCTCTTCCTTTGAACAGTTATGAAACCATCTATGTGCTCCTGATTCTCTTCAATCTGTTGAGGGACAAGAGGTTGAGTTGCTTTAGGCTGGGCTTTTGGCACCCACACCTTTTTCTTTGTAGTTTTTGAGCACTTATCAACCCTATGACCAAACATCTTGCACCCACTACAAACCTCAGGCCTCCATTCATACTCCAGTTTCAAACAGATTATGAGACCCTTTTCATTTTCAAAACAAATGGAGTCAGGCAGGTCCTTCTCCACATTCATTTCCATTCAATTTATCATCAGTTTCATTAGTTTTATTCAAATTGGGCGCAGGTGTAGTTGGGGGTATATCAATCACAACACTCTGTTCTGGGTTTGGCATTGCAGAATGATTAGAATGTTTAATTACTGAAAGCCAGTTAGAAAACTTCTCTCTAATCGCAGATTGTTGTTGAAGATCTTCCAAGGAATTCTCCGCACTCAAAATTGAAGCATCAATCGCTTCATCAGTTACTGGGTCTTCGACCTCCAAAGCCTTTCCCCCCATTGCCGGGGCCTCGTTGTCGCCTTTGGCTTCAACTACTTTAGCCTTGCCAGCCCCTAGGTTCTCCTTCGTCTCTTTCATTTTTCTTTGCCTGATAGATTGCATCGGTCTAAAATGCTAGCTCGAAAAGGAAGTCCCTTACACTAGTCCAATTCTTTTTTTGTTATTAGCAAGCTTTGAAGAACATTTTATCGATCTTCACTTCAACTGGCCGGATGTGGATGGAACGTATGCTACGAGTGCTTTAGTTGCGACGTGGGTACCGGTTGTATTCTAAGTTGATTCAACAACAGCCTAAGTTTACTTTAAAACTTTCATAAGTAAGGTTGTTTACTACTTACTCGTTAGAGTAAGGAAGGGAGACAAAGCTGTAACTATACCGTAGGGCTTTTTCCCTCTTGTTGGCATTATCAATGGAAGCAATTGTTGGAGCTGAGTCAGTAGCTTATGTCCGTGGACACCTTCTTACCCCCGATACCCAGAGTCTAATTACAAACCTACTTCGTCGATTTACGGCCTTCACGACTAAAACACTTATTCAGCGCATACGCTTAGTGCATGCTCTTTTACGTCCACTCTTCCCCGGGGCGGCCATTAAGGTTATGAAATAGATATCGGTACCTTTAAGTCAGTGCTCGAGAGACTCTCTTCTCGCTTCGGGGGTGGAGAAATGAAGATAACCAGCTAGAAGGATGATAGAATCTCTGAGTCACTGATCCTCGTTACCTAAGAGCTCAGTCTTGGGATCCAGAGCAGTTTTCTTACTCATGTACGGAAGAGCGGAACCTTTCATGGAAGAACACAGGTACGAACGAGAAATGCATTAAGAAGAATGCTAGTTTTGCCTCTAAAAAACAGGAAGTGCGATTCTTCTATATGAAGATTGACCAATGTGGAGAAAGCAACTCCATACCTTGCCTTCTCTTCGGCTCCTCGGCTGTTCTTTCGCTTCATCGGTTAGGAGTGACTATCGCTTATCGACTGTTGTTCCGCACTGATCGATCAAGCTGCTAGGCAGCATCCCCGGAAGGACCTATGCGTGAAGGTAGTTTACTTGCTTACTTGATAAGGAACTTTAGCTTTCGTCCTATCTGCTGTCTTGATGCTTCTGATCAATAGAAAAGGAAGCCGAGCCAAGAGAATAAGGAACTCGGAACGCCATAAATGGATCTGGAACTCATTCCTTTCGTTTAAGAGTCCGTGGCACTAGCCTTTCTTTCTTTACTTGAGAAGGTTCTTACCAGGCATACTACTCATCGATTATTTTGCCCTTTGGGATCGAAACAACCTATTAAGGGTTGTCGCCTACATAACCTACCTCCCAGACTAAGGGAAGAAGGTCTCAGATCACTGTAGTTCGAGCCCTTTTGTTAAAGCAGTTCCTGTACTTTGAATGAATTCAAGCTAGTAAAGTAGTCTGCTTGAAGGGGGCCCTCCTCACCTCTCCCCTTCCCCCAAAAATTTAAGTTCGTCCTCTGTGAGTCCATAACCCAGTTCCAAACGCCTTCGCATAATCATAGTTCTGCAAAGGTTATGGTATTGGTTGAGCTCAAGCTCCCCCTCCAGGAAAAGTTTTTGCTCTTGAAGACTGGAAATTTTTTCAAGCTGGGCGCTCGGGTCTTCTTCCCTCTGAAGGGACGAGATTTGCCTTTCTATCTCATTAAGCTGACCCATCAAGAGAGAGTGCCGCGTTTCAAGAGCGGAGTAAGAATTATCGTTTGGACGACCCTGGGGCGGCTGGTCTGGCTCCCCTGCGGGAGTCCCAGCGGCCTCTTGGGCTGCTTCCGCTTGAGCCGGACCAACCTCTTCCTCGGCGGGAGCATTGGAAGCGCCGCCTACTTCATCCTCGCCAGGAGAAAGGTTTAGATATCCCCGCCAGTTTCCGCTGTTAGCGGAATCTGATCCAGAAGACATCATGGTAGAATAATCCTCCCCTGGCGAGTTGGACGGGGAAGGCAGAGGAAGCGGCTCCCCTAGAACACCCAAGACCCCAACGAAGGAGTAGAGGTATAAGGCAAAGGTAGCATTCAAGTGGAGACGCAAAAAAAAATAAGAAAAGTTCCCATTATCAAAAAAACCGAGTAAATCCCGAGAAAAATCCCTACACCAAAATTCGTCCTTAAGCTGTGAGAGTGAAGCTTAAAGAGAAAACAACAGCCTAAATATATTACGAAGAGGAAAAAGAGATTTGGACCAGATGGTACGACTTCTGATTCTAGAAAACGTCCGAAAAAACCAGCTACGGAACTACCAAGCAAGGGCAAAAAGACGATAAGTAAATACATAATTTCGAGTGTGATCAAACAACCAAAAATCAGACAATGACAGAGCGGCGAGTAAGGGGCCATGAAGACAACCCGCCGCAGGAACTTGCTTTGCTCTCGCTCCGCTCGTTCCCACCAGCCTTCTTCCCACTAAAGGCCAAGAAGTTTCACTTCCTTCACCCTAGCGAAAACCTCACAAACCTTCTTTTATTGGCCTGTTACTCTTAAAGGTGGAGCTCCTCCAGCTCCCCTTTCTTTTTAAAAGAATCGAAATACGAATGAAATCAAAAAGGCCATCATTAAGGCAAACAATGCGATAGCTTCCGTTAGAGCAAAGCCCAAAATAGCATAACCAAATAATTGTTTTGCCAATGACGGATTCCGCGCCACGGAATGGATTAAAGAACTAAAGACGTTTCCAATACCGATAGCAGCTCCCGCTGAAGCAATTGTAGCAGCTCCGGCACCCATTAATTTTGCACCTTCTAACATAACAGAGTCGATCATTCTCCTAACGCTTTTTCATTCACGATTTTATGTTCGTCATTCTTTGTCGATTCTTCCCCTCTTATATCTTATATATATATATTATATGATTAATGATTCTTTTCGAACAAACTGGACGAGGGGATGATCCGGACCCAGTTCTATTTTCATATCACTGATGATCTCATAATCAGTCCCCACCTTCGGGACTCGCTGTTGGACAAGTCCCGAAACTCTTTTTAAGTTGAGCTGATTCTTCAAGAGGAGTTCGGCTTCCGCCCGAACGTTTTTCTTGTATTAGATATTTATTTATATGGGGCCTCATATAAAAGTAAAAGACGAGCGCGCTCCTTCTCCCTTTCCGGATCCCCGGGGGCGCTACTACTAGTACTAGGGGAAGAAGTATATCGAAAATTCTTCTTCTCCCCTGTGCTAAATCCAAGATTATAGATAGTAGGAACTGAGCGAATAAACCTTTTGGTGAGTTTTAGCTCGATGAGTTTCTGCTACCCCTTATGGGTTTTGCTAAACCGATTGTTCCTTTTTCTTCTCCGGACCCCGACCCTAACAAAACCACCAACCGTTTGCTTTGATATGAGGGTACAAGCATAAGGGTGAGCATAGATAACTACTTATCCGAACCTAATTAGCGTAGATAATGAATGTTAAACCCGCTTATCCAAGAATAGGGTTTTCTCGCTTCTTCCTTAATGGGATTTGTTATTCAAAACTAGCTTCTCCCATACTTCCGTTTAAGGTTCTTTAACTTTCTTCGAACGATAACGAGTAAGCAAGGATTGGAGAAGTATACTTGAGTACCTCCTCCTCTTCTTATGCTGCTTTTGCTGCCGCTTTGTTTGATCCTACTTTATGTGTCGACTAAAGGAAAGAGCTACTAAATGTTAGAATATGAAGTTAGCTTCCTTCTTCTGGTAGCTAGGATATAACCTCGAATTGTTAAGGAGCCAAAGGAGCCTTCGAACAGTATGAGGTATTCTCATACGCTATAGGACCTAAACTACGGTTTAAACGCTCTCTAGAAGATAGCTTACTTCGAATTGTTCTAGGAGAAATATGCCCTAAACCAGCTATTGTTCCTTTTGCTCCTGCAGTTACTGTTGCTTATGCTGCTAAAGCATTTGTTGCTAAAATCCAAGATATGTTTTATAAGACAGCGCAGCTAAAGCCTTACCGAATGGTAGTCGTAAAACCTTAGTCTTGGGTCTTTGTTTTAATCTTTTAACAACGTTGTTATCCCCATGAAGACTAGCTAATCTGGCTGCATTATGTTGAACATGCTCTTCTATTCGTTCCACTAGAGTTGCCAGTCTAACTGAATTATCTGACCAGAACATAGTACTCATAATGTGAATTAATAAAGCTTCAAGTGTATGAGGACCAAACTGATCTAACAGTAGTTGTTCATCCGGAGTTAATAAATGTTGAAGGTATGAGAATTCCTCCTCAGTCAAGCTCGAATCATGGATTCCTTCCCGTAGGAGACCATTAACAAATGGAAACCAGAAAGAAATTAGCACAGCCTTATCCTGCTCTTTTCTTAGTTTCCCATGTGGAAGAAGCATAAAAGTAGGTAGAAACTGTTTAAGAGATGACGGATTATTGAGAACGAACGACATTGATTTGTGCAAATGGGTTGACATCAAGCATAGTAGGGGTTGAACCTACACTCTTCCCAGGGTTAACCAATTCCCATGAAGATATGCCTTTGATAAGGGTCTTCGAAAAAATTGATATACTTCTCTAATGATCTGGTAAATCGTTTAGGGGTTTTAGCTCGATGAGTTTCTGCTATCTCTGACGAGAATTCGAAATCATGTTTTTGCTATCTTTCCTAAACCCGTTTCTTAGTTGTTATTGGAGGAAGTGCTCTCTCGATTAGGAAGAAGCTAGTATTGAACTAGTATACCTTAATGCAGCTATTGTTCCTTTTGTTAAAGACTAATTAACTAAACTATCTCCTGCTGCTAAAGCCAGCTAACGAGTGAAACAAGCAAAAACACAAGGTTTTGCAGTATAGGAGAGTTGGGCTGATTCTTATCTTATGATTTGTGCTAAAACAATGTTGATAGAAGGAACTGAGATGTAGTTTGACTTGATTGGTATTAGCTCAGCGGGTTTCTGCTATATCTGACTATATTTGCAAACCCCTTGTTTAAAGAATATCAGAACTGTAACAAGCAACGGCTGAGTTAACGCTATAGGCTTTCGCGTCATCCAGCAAGAAAACGGCTGCGCCTTCCGGCGATAGAAGGCGCAACGGCTTTCGCGCTAGCGCGCTCACCCGCTGCTTTTATGTTTCTACCCCTATCATTCATTTGGTAATTATTCACCCATTGGAAACAATTACCAAACTTTCTGCTAACTTTATTGAAATTATGCATTTTAACTCTAGTCTCAACTAAAGCTATAATTTGAATATTATTACTAGAAATAAGCTTTCTAATTTCACCTATCTTGAGAGGATCATTCAAACCTCTCACATTCCAAGTGCAAATGTTGTGCTTCATTTATCGGGAGGGATAGTATCTTCAGTAGGGTTAAGTTCCCCCTCTTCTGCATCAAGTTCATCTTCTTCTTCATCATGATCACCTTCCATCTCATCAAGAGCATAAAAGGTATTGTTTGGACTGGTGGCTCGTTTAGCTTGATTGTGATTTCTTGCTCTTCTGGTAACCACTTTCCACCCTACATCAGCTCCTGAATTCACCACAGTTGGAGCATGCTCAGGTGTGTTAACAGTAGCATTTGTCACTACAACAGGCTGTTTAGGAACCCACACTTTTTTTGGTTTTAGGCAGAGCTTTTGCTTTTGGTGGATTCCTAACTGTTGGAGCAACTTTGTTGCAGTCATGCCCAGGCATATTACAAATCTGACAGTAACTCGGCTTCCAATCATAAAGGACATCCTGCTGGAACACATTACCTTGAGCATCTTCAACCCAAACATGATCAGGCAAAGGCATAGTAACATCCATCTCGATTAAAAGCCTAGCAAAGGAGACTCTACTTTGTTCAGAGGTGCAAGCATCAGCATATAGGGGTACACTCCCATCAAGCTTCCAATTCTACTCAGTGAATCACTACTCCAACAATGCAAAGGCAGATTGGGCAGTTTAATCCATAAGGGAATGATGCCCAGATAAAGGGATTCTCGAGAATCTAACTGCTAGTTTCGGCTATCTTTCCTGTTCAAATAAAGCAAGTGAACCAACCCTAACGTAGCTTGCTTTCTGGGTGTCGGTATAGGTAGGGCAGCTCATAGAAATGAAAAAGTTCTTTGCGGTAAGCGTTCTTACCTTCCTCTACTATTCTTGGCCTTTAGTCTTGATGCGAGTTGGGCAGTTCACCGTAGAGCCTATATGACCGTAGAGTGTTAGCTGGAGCGAATACTAGCAAGCGAGTTGGACAGTTCTCTCTTCTAGTCTGTTAGTCTGTCAGTTGGAGAGTGAAGGCCAATCATTCCGGTTCTCTGAGTTTCCCTCGACAATGCCGGATATTTCTCAGATGCCGGGTGGTGGAACGATCGATTCAATCGAAAGGCTAGGAATCGTCTTCTCCTATGCCGACACTACTACGACTAAGACCTAAAGGGCAGGTAGTAGTGGATTGGGTCTTTTCGGTACTGTATTCAACCTTGTAGCCTAGAAAGCTTTTCTTTATTGAATATACAAATAACACCGTGCACATACAGATAGCAACGATCCGGAGGCTGGTGGTGGTAAAGTATCTGCAAGTAAAAGGAAAGCAATCCAAGTACTTTGTTTCGAAAGCCCCCGATCTAGCCTATAGAAAAGGTAGTTTACTTACTTAGTGCTTTAACTAAGGAAGAAGTAGCTGCTACTGTTCGCATATCCGCTCAAGCAAGCCTGCCCCAAGCCGGCCAAGCAGTTGCTTTGAATCGGATTATAGGTTATTTTTTATATAAATAGATCTTTCCCTCAAATAGAATATAATATATTGAGCGATTGCATACCTCTTTAGTTCGCTGCTAAACGAAGACGGGAAGGTCTCGGGCGCCTAAATAGCTGAGGGAGGTCAGCTGCGCAGGACCGTGGAGTCGTCTTTGGGTCTCGGAATCTTCTTCTTAACATATTGTCTACACAAGAGCCAAGAGATCAGGGTGGTCCTCTAAGGTCCCAACAGGTGTCACGATCACGCAAGGGCCTGAATTACCTATTGCCGTCCGCTACTGCTTTCACAGTTTATTACTTCCTCACTTATAGATTCTACTACTTATTAGAAAGAGAGTCCCTTGTAATTGGATAAAGTGATGACCGAAATCGCTGATGGCGTGGTTCATCACATATCTTAATGCTTTCGGAATCAACGAACATAGTGTGTCCTAAGTCGGTAGCAAGATCAGAAGGCTCCGAGAGCCCTGGATAAAGATTGAAATCTTGAACTAACCAAAACTCTCGATAAAGAGAGTGTTAAGTTAAGGAGTGTTTCTCGGCGTTCGGGCGGCCCAGCAACGAGAAGTTCAACTTCACACACCAAGGGTTGAACTAATCTCCGCGCTTCATCGCAGATGAGGGCATTAAGGAGTAGTCACCGCTCGTCCGCCATTAGCACTCGGGGCTCTTTTACAGTAACTACTACGGACGGGACGGCAAGTGTACAATGTAAAAGTGTGCATTTGCCATGTTTGCATTCCGCGGTTTAACCAACTCGCTCTTGTCCAGTAGGCCCACGAAAGACGAACTTTAAGGTAGCACTCACTGAGGAAATCCAGATGAGAGAGAGGCTGCAGCAAATAAACACCACTGCCGCTCGCTAACAAGTCTCTCTAAGGTGGGAATTCTGAGTGGAGATAGAGATAAAAATAAATAAGTGATGAACCCTGTTTTTCATTATATCCTTACAAAATATGAAATCCGATGTAACGACATCAAGCACGAGACGGCGGTCAATCGATGGCTATAAGTCGGGTGGTACCCGAGACTGTAGCGGTCGCCACTGTATCCACAGGATTTAAAGACCCACTGCCGAGGGGACTGAGTGGCATGCGTTCTACTGCGACGTGGCTCCATACGGGGGAACTGGGTTCTTAGGACTTAAGTCATCCCTTCTGCTTTGGAGTTTCACTTTCTTAGAATGGGTCGTTGAGAATTTTTTGGTTGGGCTAGGTAAAGTAAGCCCTTTACTTTCTTTCTCAAATAGCGGGGTGTTTACTCGCTAGGTTATCTTTTTCGTTCCTGCCCTACATGCGTGCTTCACTTCACTCTAACTAACACAAGGGAACGGTAACAAAAAGAGAATTAATAAATGTCGTATATATGAGAACAATCTCGCTTTGAGATGACACGCCCCAAAACTCCCACGCCTTTCTTGGTTGGAAAGAGTGACTTTTTCGAATTCCCTCCCTTTATACGCTCTAAAAAGAGATCATGGCATTCCGAAAAGACCTCATTGTGGGATGAAGACCGTAACCTTAGTAACTCAGTGCTCTATACGGGGGAAATGAAAGCAGAATTCGTTCGGATCCTCTCACATGTTCAATCTTTTTTTAGCGGTTTCCCCAGAGATCTTTCTCATTAATGCAACCTTCATTTTGCTCATTCATGGAGTTGTTTTTAGTACCTCTAAGAAATATGATTATCCACCGTTAGTCAGTAATGTGGGTTGGCTTGGATTACTTAGTGTTGCGCGCCTAGGAGGGCAGCGCGCTTTGGGATGCGGAGGAGCTTTTATCGCCCAGCTCCCTAACCTAATGCGGCACCGGGTTCGGACCGCAGGGAACCGTAGCATGGGAGGACGTCTAATCCTTTTGCCGTCGCAAGGCTGGCTAATCGTACGCAGCAGGCTCGAAGACCCCTGGTTCTGAAAGGCACATGAGTCCGAACGCTATGTTGAATGTGCGACCGACACTACACTACGTAGGTACCTGTGCAGGTAAGGCGTCGGTCGGTCCTAGAAACGGCGGCAGTGGCGCGAGGAGTTAACGAACGGACGTGCTGCAACCTAGGGATCACCAGGCAGCTCTTTCGCTCTATAGGGGTCGAGAGGGCATAGCACAATTCTTCTTGGAGGAAGGTTGGTTTGCCCAGGTGACTGATCCTGCCATAATGGACTCTTACCTATAGAACCGGCAACCGAAGTCGAGCATACATACGACGATCTTCATGCGTGAATAGCCGGGAGGAAAGAAAGGGCGGTAGATGATAATGAGAAAGGGCGCCGCGTCTGGACGAGCGGGCAGAATGGATGAGCGAAGAGTGGGAAATAGCCCGAGTCTCATGTAAGATCGAGGTGCTTCCGAGGAACTGGGGGACCTTCTCGAGCACAGGTTCTGAAAGAAAGAGATAGAGCTAACCTATTCGTTATGGGGAATCAATGCTCCGGACCGAATAGAGCTTACCTACGGGCACATGGCTTTCTCCGGCGGGCTTTCTCTCGTAAAGCCAAAGACGCCCCAAGACAAAGTACAACTGTTGGGAAGAGGGCATGATCAATAGAACCTGGCTGGATCCGGGCTGGGATAGTGGCGCCCATTCCTAACCAGTTCCGAAAAGGTTCGCTCATGCTGTAGGGAGCATTCTCACTTAGTGATCGGTCCGCTAGTTCACGCAAATTCGAAGAAGTTATCACGGACGAGCCACATGCAGGGAAACTTGCACGTGTGGTTCTGGCCGGGCTTTCCTGAGGTATCTAATAACCCTGCTTTTGCTCGCTGCTGGCGCACCTCTCCTAACTATTGCCCATTTATTCTGGAATAATCTTTTTAAGAGGGACAATTTTACATATTTCTGCCAAATCCTTCTATTATTAAGTACGGCTGGTACCATTTCGATGTGTTTTGATTTTTTCGAACAAGAGAGGTTTGATGCTTTTGAATTCATTGTATTAATTTCACTTCCTACTCGCAGTATGCTCTTTATGATCTCGGCTCATGATCTAATTGCCATGTATTTAGCTATTGAGCCTCAAAGTTTATGTTTTTATGTGATCGCAGCATCAAAAAGAAAGTCTGAATTTTCTACGGAAGCCGGCTCGAAATATTTGATCTTAGGTGCATTTTCTTCTGGAATATTATTGTTTGGGTACGACCGGACAACTACCGATATCCATTAATATCTTTTCTTCTCATTTTTTCGTAAACTATCGGAGCGGGTATTTTTTTAGATGTGAAACTTGCAGACTTCATTGGTTGTGATATTGATCTTACGCAGGTTCTGAAAGAAAGAATATAAAGACTTGTAGAGACCCTCTATGTAGTTGTCTATCTAGGGGGCGATCGATCTACCTCTTTCTCTATAGTCCTGGGGCTGTGTCTCGATCTCCTACGTGCGGAATCAGAAGGACTAGTTCCTACTTGAGAAACCAACCCTTGGTCTAATTCCACGCCTTATGACGAAAGGGGAGTCGGCGTGGCGTAAAGTGAAGATTGAAGGAAGTATAGAAAAATTCCCTTCTGGGGTATTCCGAAGGTGTAACCTAGGCAACGAAAAAAGGGCCCGATACTTCAACTAGAGGGGCGACCAGTTGGTTCACCAAACTCCGACCCAGTGTCACACGTTCTCCAGGTCCGAAAGGATCCAGTGCCCAACTACCGACTCCTCCCGGAATTGCGTTATCGGAGCCGAGCCAGGAATAGCCGTTAGTGGACACCCACTACTTTTCACCGGTTAGAGAGGCCCTCTTTAATACATTAAGAAAAGATGTTCACAGGGGCCAGAAAGACTCGGTCATAGGAACTTAGACTACCTACGCGCTGGTAAACGAAAACTATCTCGACCGGATCAGAGTATACAACAATGTCGAAGCAGGCCGCCCCTTGCCTTGAAAGAATTCACACGCGGCCACCAGCTTTCCCAAAATAAGGGGATATTTTCTGCTTACTGCTCACGAAAACATCCGACCTATACTATAAGTCCAGTCGTCCGCCTATCTTTATGATCTCCTTTCCTTCTATTCATCATTTGGCTTTGACCAAAAAAGGGTTCAAAATTAGGTTTATGGTGTTGGCAGTGTAATTATGGCTATTCTCCTAAGGGCAGGATTTGGGTGGGATGGCACTCTGATAAGGTTGATGTTACTATTTGTCAGGTTCATCTGCAGTTTATTCACCTCTCTGTTGCCTCTAAGAACAGCTCTTTTCACTGCATGTGTACCCTTTTTTATGGTATGCATACTTTGGAAGATAGAAAGGATTTGTGGAGGGCTTTGAATACTCTCAACATTCAGCTCTCCCCTTGGCTTATTGCTGGTGATTTTCACTCTGTCATGCACTGTGATGAAAGATTGAATGGTGCTCCTGTGACTAATCATGAAACACAGGACTTTGTTGATTGTGTGGCTGGAATGAATTTGACTGAACTTAAGAGTATTGGCTGTTTTGACTCTTGGACTAATAAAGGTTCAGGTGAGAGTAGAATAGCTAGCAGAATTGATAGGGGAATTGTGAATAGTCAATGGATGCTAAAGTAGCCTCAAGTGACCTCTCATTACCTCCCTCCTTCTCTTTCTGATCACAGCCCTATTCTCTTTGAATGTTGTGCTGGTACCTCTGGTGGTGGGAGACCCTTTAGGTTCCTGAATGTTTTAGCTGGCCATGCTCAATTTCATGAGAGTGTGACTGCTGCTTGGGATGCTTCTGTTTCAGGATTGCCTATGCAGAGACTGTGGAGCAAGTTGAAGAAGGTGAAGGTTAACCTTAAGCAGCTTCATGTTCAACATTTTGTTGACACAACTGCTCAGGTTGATCAGGCTACAAAGGATCTTGAGAGAATTCAAGGGCTATTAGCTCAGGATATTACAAATGTTGAATTGCAGCAACAAGAGGCTCAGGCTATTCAACTCTTGAACTACTGGTTGTCAGCTCAGGAAAGTGTCTATAAGCAAAAGTCTAGGGTGGATTGGCTTCAGTTAGGGGGGATTCTAACACCCATTTCTTTTTTGCTGCTTTAAAGCAAAGGACTCATAGGAACAGGATTGAATCCCTGTACACTGAAGAGGGTTACTTTTTGAAGGACCCTGATCTAGTTGCAGCTGAGATCAGGAAGTTCTATGTGAGCCTTCTTGGGTCAAAAGCTCCATGGCTCCCTGCTGTTGATTTAGTTACTGTCAGAAGAGGTCCTGCTCTTAGCTTTGACGCTCAGTCTATGTTGTGTGCTCCTGTGTCTCAGTAGGAGATAGATTTGGCCCTTAAATCTATTGAGGATTCTTTCGCTTAAAAGTCTATCGACCCAGCTCTTCAAACCTTACATTATCTATTCTATATTACCTAACCTTATTTTATTTGAGAAGGAGCATGAATCAAGATTGGATTCTTATTCTAATCTATCCTACTTATCCTATTCTAATTCCTTCTTCCCTGCATCTAAGCGCTATCCAGTTGAATCCAATCTGTAGCTAACGCTGTTGATAGGGGGATTGCTTTATTTGATTGAAGAAGAAGAAAGGCAAGAAGACTGGAGTAACTAAGATAGACACAGAGGCGAAGAGCTTAGTATAATATATGCTATGCTAAGGTTGAAAAGCTTAATATAGACTATAGTGTCGGTTTGAAGAGCGACGTTGCAAGACTAAGGAACTGACAGAATAAAAAAGCCTTCCTCAAAAATAAGATGTAGCACTTTCGGAATAGAATATGCTGCTAGACTTTGCCTGCCATCTTACTAGAACAAAGATTCCTAGTTTCAAAACAAAGGTGCTACGCCTTCTTTTGTTTGGTAGCAAGAAGGTTCAGATGAAGTGAGTCAGAAGCAAAGGCATCGCCGCTACGGGTATTCTTTGTTAAGCTTAAAAAGGAAGTTGTTTTTCATCGGCCTGGCTCAAAAGCTGTTGGTGACTGGTCATAAAAGGCAATGCAATTTCTTTTCTTACCCCTTACTAAGAGCTGGGTAATAGCTTAGGACACAGCAGTTGAATTGCAGCTGAGTAATGGCGTTAAACACAGTTAGAAGTTTGGGGCGAAGAGCTTGCTTCATTGCATTCATTCATCCTTTTTTCGTTCTTCCGGGAGTGAAAAGGCTGTGTGTCTGCTCATTCACCTATCTAATGGAGATTGATTCCTACGACTCTTCTATTCTAGTTAAGTCCCTTAGAACATATAATCAAGCACAACAAGATCGGGTTAGGCGAGCTATAAGGCTAAGGCTTACAACTTAACTGGAAGACCTGGAATCGTACCCTTGGCTTGAGGGTCAAAACGAACTATATACTTATCTGGTGGATGCGTGTCTTGAGCTTTTGACTTTGAATAAAAAATTTCGTATAGAGAAGAAAGGTTTACAGAAGGTTGAGAAGTAGTACGCCCGGTTCACGAGGTTCTACCACTGCAGGACCCAAGCATCCTCAAAAGAGGAGTCTCCTTCGGTATAGCTATAGAATAGGAAACCGCAAGCAATAGCTGTCCCATTCCGTTGTTGGTCAACAACCAACTACCTATACATACTTGAATCACCAACCAAATCTAGAGGCTTGACGGAGTGAAGCTGTCTGGAGAGAATCACTTAAAATCAAACATTCTTATGCCTCAATTGGATCAATTTACTTATTTCACACAATTCTTCTGGTTATGCCTCTTCTTCTTTACTTTCTATATTCTAATATGCAATGATAGGTATGGAGTACTTAATACCCTTATTCTTCTTTCATCCGGAGCTGCTACAATTGCTTCAGCGGGAGCTGATATAGGTATTGGAAACGTTTTTAGTTCCTTGATCGAGAATGGGTCTGTGGTGATCTCAGCAGTTCTCCTTTTGAAAATCTGGATCTTTCTTTTCTTCTCTTCGCTTTACTTCCTTTTTCGCTTTGTTTTCCAGCCGTCAAGAGACTTGATGGCCCAGCCACCTCTCTTCTTTATTCTTCTCACAGCCATGGGGCTGGGTTGGCTAGTTTGGGAGATAAAGTACGTCCGGTTTCATGTACGATTTCTTCTAACAGCTATCAAGGCGTGCCCTGACAAAAAGAATATAGGGGCAAGGCTGAGATGGTACAGAAAAGTGTTAGTTGTTACAGTCAGACTCTATTGTCTAAGGGGTCCACATGATAAAGAGAAAAAAAGGGGGGGAGGAGATCTTTAGGTTTTTGTGAAATGGGTGCTCTTGTCATCTTATTTATATTTATGAATAGAAAACCCGAATTCCTCTATTTGATGTCGATTCATCCACACTTCCATTCTTTGTAGAGGAAGGCTAACTGCTTGCTGGCTGGGAGCTGTATGAGCGGTAACGTCCACGTACGGCTTCGTGAGAAGGGCGGTGGACAGAAATGGCCTTGTTGTACCTCACTCTCGTCTTCAATGGGGTCTGCTCTTTTTTTTTTAGGAGAGTATGCCAATATGATCTTAATGAGGTGCGGGGCTTTGCATCTGACATTCGTTGGGCTTCCCTCTTCGGGAGCCTGCGTCCCGGCCTTTTTGTGCAATAAACCTCTCCGGCCGAAGACTAGTGGTAGGTGGTCCTGCGGAGCTTTCGGAGAAGGGTAGCCTAGTGTGTAAGCACAGCAATGAACCGCGGCGAACCCTCAGACGACCCATCTAAGATTAGGAAGGAGATCCTCAGTAG